ATTATCTCGCTTGGAAACATATCTAGGCGGGATTAAATATATGACGGGCTTGCCTGATATTGTAATAATCATCGATCAGCAAGAAGAATATACGGCTCTTAGAGAATGTATCACTTTGGGAATTCCAACCATTTCTTTAATCGATACAAATTGTAATCCCGATCTCGCGGATATTTCTATTCCAGCAAATGATGACGCTATAGCTTCAATTCGATTCATTCTTAACAAATTAGTATTCGCAATTTGTGAGGGTCGTTCTAGCTATATACAAAATTCTTGATTAATAATAAGATAAATAAATCAAATTTTTTTTGAGGGAGGGGCTCCCTGTATTTCGATTTATAAAATCGGTTACTACTCCTGAATCATACAAAAGAAAAAGAGATAAAAAACTGGGGATATTGTGTGATTAGTTTAGTTGGTATCCAAAACTAAAATATAAAATTAAAGTAAATTAAGTAAAAAAGGGGGATCTTGAATCAAAATAATTTAAAGTTCTTATTTCTGTCAGAGGGCAATATGAATGTTTTATCATGTTCCATCAACACACTAATAAAAGAAGGGTTATATGAGATATCTGGTGTCGAAGTAGGCCAACATTTCTATTGGCAAATAGGGGGTTTCCAAGTCCATGCCCAAGTCCTTATTACTTCTTGGGTTGTAATTGCTATCTTATTAGGTTCCGCAGTTATAGCGGTTCGCAATCCCCAAACCATTCCAACTGACGGCCAAAATTTCTTTGAATTTGTCCTTGAATTCATTCGAGACGTGAGTCAAACCCAGATTGGAGAAGAATATGGTCCATGGGTTCCCTTTATTGGAACCCTGTTTTTATTTATTTTTGTTTCTAACTGGTCAGGAGCCCTTTTACCGTGGAAAATTATCCAGTTACCTCAAGGGGAGTTAGCAGCACCAACGAATGATATAAATACGACGGTTGCTTTAGCTTTACTCACATCAGTAGCCTATTTTTATGCGGGTCTTAGCAAAAAAGGATTAGGGTATTTCAGTAAATACATTCAACCAACTCCAATTCTTTTACCCATTAACATCTTAGAAGATTTTACAAAACCCCTATCACTTAGTTTTCGACTTTTCGGAAATATATTAGCCGATGAATTAGTAGTTGTTGTTCTTGTTTCTTTAGTACCTTTAGTGGTTCCTATACCTGTCATGTTCCTTGGATTATTTACAAGCGGGATTCAAGCTCTCATTTTTGCCACTTTAGCTGCGGCTTATATAGGTGAATCTATGGAGGGTCATCATTAACTTTTTTTTATTCGTTGTTAGCCCAATTATAGAATAGTTGGTTTACGTTATGTAAGAAACACTTGTATATGTGATATTTGATATTGACTAGGTATATATGAGTTAAAAATCTATATAATCTGTTCCACTACGTTTGTGAATTTCGATTTAGATAGGGATTCCATTAGAAGTTCTTCCTTTTTATCTGTGAATTGGCTGAAAAAAGTGATAAAAAAAGAACGAAGAATTCAAATAATGGTTCACAAAAAAGAAATGGCATAAAAAAGTCGTATATATATATATTATGAATTTTTAAAAATCCCGTGGATAGGAACTAATATCAAAGTAATTCTTTGATTCAATAATATTATTATATTATATTAGTTCAATTTAAGTTTTTGGTTTTTTTGGCTGGATGAATCTTAGCGATGACTTAATTATAATTAAGTCCTAAGTCATCGGATGATTGTATCATTAACTATTTCTTTATTTTGGTGTGAGGAACTTATCATGAATCCACTGATTTCTGCTGCTTCGGTTATTGCTGCTGGGTTGGCTGTTGGGCTTGCTTCTATTGGACCTGGAGTTGGTCAAGGTACAGCTGCGGGTCAAGCTGTCGAAGGTATCGCGAGACAACCTGAGGCAGAAGGAAAAATACGAGGTACTTTATTGCTTAGTTTGGCTTTTATGGAAGCTTTAACAATTTATGGCCTGGTTGTAGCATTAGCGCTTTTATTTGCGAATCCTTTTGTTTAATCCTATAAAAAAGAAAATTCTGGATTTTTTGCGTAGTTTTTTTTAATTCTATCAAGATTTAACTCCTACAATTATTCATCGAGACAACAATCCTTGGGAAGGAATAATTTGAGGATGGGGAATTAGTACATCGATTCGCTTTCTTCCTTCCCCTTATTCTTTTAGTTTAATGGAATAGTTTAATGGAAACTTTTTTTTAAGGAATGTTGCGAAAAACGGAGGTTTTTTGAAATTGACATAAAACTTGGTCTCAAATTCTAGCTTAATTCTAATTAAGTCTCATTATTATTATTGAAAATTAAAAATTTTGGAAAATACATTTGTAAATAGAATAGGTTTTTTATTCTGTTTACAAATATCCAAATAGGTAAATTAAATTATAAATTATTAAATTAAATTTTCTTTTTATTGAAAAAAAAGAATAAAAAAAAGGACAGAGTTCTTTTTTTATAGTTTAGCTAGACGAGGAGATTATATGAAAAATTTAACCGATTCT